TTTGACGATCCCTTCCCGAACCAAACATGAATCTTTCGATTCATTTGGCTCTCACGCTCAATTATTGCAATTATTTCTGGGAAATTCCCATATATCTTTTTGAATGTAATGAGCCTATCCTCTTTTCTCTATTCATATTCCACAAAGAAAAAAAAATTGATCATTAATTCAAGACCCGAATATTCGGAGGACTCTTCTGACCAAACAAACAATTGTCAGCAAAGTTGTTTCTTTTTTTTTTCTTCAAATCCAAAGAATTTTTCTTACTTTATACATAACATAGGTCATCGATTCAGCATTGGATAAAAAAGAAAAAAATGAGGGTGAAATCCTCATTTTTCCAGTTTTTTACAAAAAAATTATAATAAAATAATAAAAAAAGGGGGTTCAAATCATTTTATCGACATGAGTGTTCTATATCGAAAAATCGAAAAAAAAAATCCCAACTATTTGAAACGATTTATGTATTACCATAGTAGTAGAAAGAGTACCATGCTGCGTCCGGACTTCAAACGGTTTAGCTTTAACCATGTTAATGGTCCCACATTATTGGTTGATAGAGAATCAAAGTTGATTTACCAATGAATCACGAAATGCTATGGTTCTTCAATATGATTTCTTCATTTTGTCAGAAGTAATTCGCGGGATCATGCACCTTTTCGTAGTTATAACGAGAAAAGTACAGTTGGTTGTATCCAACTTATTCTTGAAATAAACAACTCGCACACACTCCCTTTCCAAAAAAAATCAATACACCAAGCACTACGCTTAGATTTATTGGATTTGTTGCTAAAATATCGGTATTAAATCCGAAACTCTCGGCGGATGGCCAGTAACACAAAGAAATGAAAGAATCGGTTACATTTTTCATATGATCTCCTTTTATAGATAAAACGAATTATCTATTTCTTTCTATTTTTTTTTTTATTAATTTCCTATTTCGTTTCGAAATAGAGTCAAAAATATGTTGTAACAATCCTAAAAAAAAGTTCCATTCGACATTGGACTAAGAAAGGGAAGGAAGAAGGCGAGTCAGTATGCTAATGCCCCATCCTCAAATCAATCCTTCCCATAGGTTATTGTCCCAACGAATAAGTAATTGTAGGAGTGAAAGCTTCATATAATTCGAAAAAGCAAGAGCAGCAAGTCCAAGTAATAAATAAAATACGAAAAAAAATACGTAATTTTTTTAGGATTAAACAAAAGGATTCGCAAATAAAAGTGCTAATGCTACAACCAGTCCATAAATTGTTAAAGCTTCCATAAAAGCCAGACTAAGCAATAAAGTACCTCGGATTTTTCCCTCCGCCTCGGGTTGTCTAGCGATCCCTTCTACAGCTTGGCCCGCAGCAGTACCTTGACCAACCCCGGGTCCAATAGAAGCAAGCCCGACGGCCAACCCAGCAGCAATAACGGAAGCGGCAGAAATCAGTGGATTCATGATAAGTTCCTCACACCAAAAGAAAGAAATGGTTAATGATACAATCAACCAATGAATTATAACTTATTATTCCATCACTAAGATTTATCCAACTAAAAACTCCGAATTGAAGTAATAATATTATTGTATTGAATCGTCAGAACTACTTCAATCTCTCTTTTTAGTTCCTATTCATCCACGTAGTTTTTGTGAATCCATACGACTTTTGTTCTTCCATTTCTTTATTTTTTCTAAAGCATTCTTTGAATTCTTCATTCTTTTTCGTGATTGAATCTCTATTCATTCAATATTGAATTCAAAATTCAATTTTAAATTACATTACAGACGAAACAGAAGGACTTCCATTGTAAGCCCTATCTAAATTCACAGTAGTAGGGCGGATTAGATATATCTTTAGTTCCTATATAACTAGTTAATATCTAATATAACATATACATGTGTTTCTTCCCTAACGTAAACCAATATATTAATATCTTGGATTCCATGGAATTCAAGAATCATTCTTCGAAACATCCACAAGGGTTGTCTTATAGCAATTCGATTCAATACATCTAGTTGACTCCACTCTACCCTAACCAATCCTTTTTTCTCGTTTTTTGTAAACCCTTTCTTTTTATAATTATCCCACATGGAGACAATCAATCTAAATGGACAAATTCATTAGTCCGAATCCTTGCATAGAAATATCAATATTTGATTAATCTAAGTTCATGTAATTTATTATTATTTTTTTTTTCTTTTGTTCAGAGGAAAAAGATCTTTTTGATCTCTTTCCTTTTTTTACAATTCCCTAATAGCGTAATTTTTTTTTACTATTATTCTTACTCCCTAGATAATATATACCTTCCTTATTTTGAGATTATTTGTATATTTATGTTCCCTAAGTGGATTATCTTGAGCCATGTATCCATTGCTTTGGTCTAAGCTAAAAAAAAAGACTATTTAGAAAACTAATCAATGATGACCCTCCATGGATTCACCAATATAAGCCGCAGCTAAAGTTGCAAAAATAAGAGCTTGAATACCACTTGTAAATAATCCAAGGAACATAACAGGTAT